AGAACAAAGATGTGGATAAAAGGAAGGGTGAAAGAAAGAGAGAGAAAAATACCAATGATATAGAATTCCATCCAATATGTAAGGTCTATGAGTCATCTCATAAAAGGCAGTGTAATAAAGCATCAATACTGATTCGTACATAATTAAATGAATCTGTTTATAAAATAAAAAAATAAGAGCTTCGAGCCAATAAAGACTAAGAAGATTGACTCAAGAAAAAATTTCATTATGAGCTCCATTGTAGAAATCAGACCTAACCATTAAATAAGAAGCGATGGGAACGATGGAACCTATGAATCCAAATCTATTGAAAACGGATTCATTGATCGGGATGGCGGAACAAACCAGAGACTAATTCATTCATATTCATCTATTGGGAAAAGAAAAATCAAGAGCTAACCCTACAACTGAAATAGCGATGAAAAGAGTAAATATTCGCCTGCGAAACCTTTATTTTCTTGGATTGCTAAATTTGGGTCAATCGAAGAAAATAAAAGACAAAACAAAAGAAAAATTCGTTATAACATTATAAAAATAAAAAGTCATACAATATTTAAATTTAAAATAGAAATATTAATATGTTTAGTTTTCTAAAAAAACAAGATAGACAAACGAATAATATAGAAGTTGAAGATTTTCTTATTCGCGAGGAGCTGGATGAGAAGAAACTCTCACGTCCAGTTCTGTAGTAGAGATGGAATTCAGAACCAACCATCAACTATAACCCCAAAAGAACCAGATTCCGTAAACAACATAGGGGAAGAATGAAGGGAATATCTTATCGAGGTAATCATATTTCTTTCGGTAAATATGCTCTTCAGGCACTTGAACCTGCTTGGATCACATCTAGACAAATAGAAGCAGGTCGACGAGCAATGACACGAAATGCACGACGTGGTGGAAAAATATGGGTACGTATATTTCCAGACAAACCGGTTACAGTAAGACCCGCAGAAACACGTATGGGTTCGGGGAAAGGATCCCCTGAATATTGGGTAGCTGTTGTTAAACCAGGTCGAATCCTTTATGAAATGGGTGGAGTAACAGAAAATATAGCCAGAAAGGCTATTTCAATAGCATCGTCTAAAATGCCTATACGAACTCAATTCATTATTTTGGCATAAAAATGGAGAATCAAAGGAAATAGGTCTTGAGGATTAAAAAAAAAAAACAATCGCAGGTGCTGATTTCTTTTTTTGGACAAACAATATTTCTTTTTTCTTCGCCTTTTGCATTGAAAGAATAGATTATAAAAAAAATGATATGATTCAACCTCAGACCCTTTTGAATGTAGCGGATAACAGCGGGGCTCGAGAATTGATGTGTATTCGAATCATAGGAGCTAGCAATCGTCGATATGCTCATATCGGTGACGTTATTGTTGCTGTGATCAAAGAAGCAGTGCCAAATATGCCCCTAGCAAGATCAGAAGTGGTCAGAGCTGTAATTGTACGTACTTGTAAAGAACTCAAACGTGATAACGGTATGATAATACGATATGATGACAATGCTGCGGTTGTCATCGATCAAGAAGGAAACCCAAAGGGAACTCGGGTTTTTGGTGCAATTGCCCGGGAATTGAGACAGTTAAATTTTACTAAAATAGTTTCATTAGCTCCGGAGGTATTATAAAATGAGACCATGATATGGTTAGAGTAAAGTATTTGAAAGAAAGAGATTAAGAAATAGATTCAGATTAATTACTAGATTATGTCTCATGCATATGCCTTTAAGAATTCATATTCATAAACAAATAAGTAAAGAAACAAGAAAAGCATGTTGATTATATCAAAATTTGGGAGCACCAAGAATTTTAATTCATCATGGGTAAGGATACTATTGCTGACATAATAACCTCTATACGAAATGCTGATATGGATAAAAAAAGAGTGGTTCGAATAGCATCTACTAATATCACTGAAAATATTGTTAAAATACTTTTACGAGAAGGTTTTATCGAAAACGTGAGAAAACATCAAGAAAACAAAAAGGATTTTTTGGTTTTAACCCTACGACATAGAAGGAATAGGAAAAGGCCTTATAGAAATATTTTAAATTTAAAACGGATCAGTCGGCCTGGTCTACGAATCTATTCTAACTATCAACGAATTCCTAGAATTTTAGGCGGGATCGGAATTGTAATTCTTTCTACTTCTCGAGGTATAATGACAGACCGAGAGGCTCGACTAGAAAGAATTGGCGGAGAAATTTTGTGTTATATATGGTAATCCTTCTAATATCCGAATTGGATTCGAAACTTCCTATTTGTGAAAAAAAAAAGAAAAGGGGCGGGTTGTCTAATATCGTTCCTCCTCCATCAGTTGATACTTCAAGGAGGCTTTACCTGGAATGAAAGAACAAAAATGGATTCATGAAGGTTTAATTACTGAATCGCTTCCCAATGGTATGTTCCGGATTCGCTTAGATAATGAAGATATGATTCTAGGTTATGTTTCAGGGAAGATCCGACGTAGTTTTATACGGATACTGCCAGGCGATA